TCCCCTTTTGCTAGGCTTCCGATCTTTCTTACTCATAATCTTTTAGATATGGGATTGCCAGTAACAGGTAGAAACGGCTTGACCTCCCCGAGCTCTTGTGGTACAATTTTATCCCTGCGGAACCCAGACTTCCGATTCGGTTCGCGGAAGAGGGGTGGTGGAATGCAGCGGGGCTTGACCAGTGGCTCGTGACGGAACAGGCTGACTAAGCTGCAATCGACTAAACAAATAACCTATTAACCTCAACTTATTTTTCTTTCTGTATGTATCCCTGGCTTTTTCTTTTCACTGCCACTTCAGCGCCGTCGTCGCTGGCAAACTCCAGGTAGTGATCGGATCCTACCTACTCCATATTTTGGCTCACTTACTTATTGGGGTAGTTCGTTAGCGTTAGGTTGCTGGATCCTCTTCAGGTAGCCTCGTCGAAACGAAATAAAGAACGAGAGTGAGATATCAAAAACGTCTTCATTTCAAAATGAATTCCTTATCAAAAAATGATTAATGATGCGGATAAGCTGATACCGACTCGTCAATCTCCTCCATACTCAATCCGCATCATATTACTTGCACGAAAACAAGGAACTCATTAACAAATCTACCCATCGATTTGATAGATTTTTCATCTTTCTATCTGGGTTGCTTACTAATAATAACGGGATCTGGGAAATGAGTGGGGCGCGAAGCCGAAGCCTTAAAAATGAATTGAAAAGGATTTAATTATATTTTTTTCTTTTGTAAATTCTTTTGTATTTGTAGTTGAAAACAATTGGGAGGAATTTTGGACTTTTTTCCTCAGGAGTAATTGAATGACTCAGGAGTAATTGAATGACGAGGAGCCGTATGAGGTGAGAATCTCACGTACGGTTCTGTATAGTGACATTGGAGCTGTCGACCATTCCACGACTACACCAAAAAAACCCAACTCTGCCCTGCGTAAAGTCGCGAGAGTTCGATTAACCTCCAAGTTTGAGGTAACGGCTTACATACCAGGTATTGGCCATAATTTGCAGGAACATTCGGTGGTCCCCGTGAGAGGCGGAAGGGTCAAAGACCTACCCGGTGTTAGGTATCACATTGTTAGAGGAACCTTAGATGCTGTAGGGGTGAAGGATCGTAAAAAAGGGCGTCCTAGTGCGTTGCAGAACATTGTCACAACTTGTATCATCGCAACGATTCCGTATCAGTTGTTCTGATATGTTAAATGTGTAGCCGACCCAGCATTGCCAGGGGACTGAAGCCTGCTACTACAGAGATTGATAGAGATTAATTATTATCTATCTATTTGTATGAAACAACTTGGTGTCTAAGGTGTTCTATTCCAGTAAGTTGAGTTTTACCTGGACTCTCACCTAGAAAATCTTAGGACCTCTTTTCCTCTTGGAACAGGTTCAGATTACGACTACGGAGATTCGGTGAAGGCTTTATGCACACCTACTGATTGGATTGATAAACCTACGGACATTCCTAGTGAGATAACTGAATTGCAAGATTTTCTTCTTTTATATCTAGACTTCGACTTCTTTTACCCGTGGAATAGGAGAAAACGGATACTCAATGTGCGATGAGTAAATATGATTTGCATCCTAAAAAATAAATGGTTCAAAATCATTTGAATAGTTTCTATTCAATCATGTGGAAAGCTGTATTCGACGAAAGTCGCACGTGCAGTTTGGAGGGAGATCCTCGACTAATCGGTGGATCCACCCTACAATATGGAGTGAAGAAGCCAAAATAGTAGCTTGAGATACCATTGAAATAAAAGAATTGATTGAAATCTGACATATTTATATTTGTAAACTCGTGTTACATCGGAGCAGTGTAGTGAACAGAAAGAAAAATATCGAATCAGATCCAATTTATCGTAATCGATTAGTAAATATGCTAGTTGATCGTATCCTGAAAAATGGCAAGAAATCACTGGCTTATCAGATTTTTTATCAGGCTATGAAGCGGATTAGGTAAAAGACAAATAGGAACCCACTGTCTGTTCTGCGACAGGCGGTGCGCGGGGTAACTCCCGATGTAGTGACAGAAACCAAACGTGTAGGTGGATCAACTTATCGAGTTCCCGTTGAAGTAGTACCGGCAGAGGGAAAAGCTTTGGCTATCCGGTGGTCATTAATTGCGTGTCGAAAACGCTCAGGTCGAAGTATGGCTTTAAGATCGAGTGATGAATCAATGGATGCCGCCAGGAATTCCGGTAGTGCGATACGGAAGAAAGAGGAGACTCATAAAGTTGCGGAAGCTAACAAAGCTTTCGCTCATTTCCGCTAGTTTCGGATTCGTTCCAATCCACAATCTTTCCGTTGTGGATTGGAACCGGGGCACAAACTACCGGGGAATCAAAAAACACTATGAAGAAATGGTTGAGTGAGGAGTCAACGGCGAATAGCGGGTGTCTAAGCCACAAGTGGGGATCGGCAACTACTTTTTCTTAGGTTGTTAATTATTAGACTCCCCCTAACCTAATGGGATAGCGGGGGGGGGCCAATGCGGAGTTGCGGAGTGCCTCGCAAAAAGGCTTGACGCGTGACCAGTTTTTCAGAGACTGAAATTGATTGAGGCCCGCACCGCATACCGCATAGAGTAAAAATTTAATTCTTTTTTGAAAAAGGAAAGCCTTGTTGTAAAACAATGGCTAAAAATTGTTTGAGATATCAATAAGAAGCCCCCATATCCGAGAATTCTGGGGACTCAATTAATTTCGGTTGACACAGATAGGTTTTTGTGATATATTACAAATTAACAAGCTTACTAGCCTGGGGAATCACCAATTATTTTTTGAAAACCAAAAATTACCATGACCGCAACTTTAGAACGACGCGAAAGCGCAAGCTTATGGGGTCGCTTCTGCGACTGGATCACCAGCACCGAAAACCGTCTTTACATCGGATGGTTCGGTGTCTTAATGATTCCCACCTTACTAACCGCAACCTCTGTATTCATCATTGCTTTCGTCGCAGCTCCTCCTGTAGATATTGATGGTATTCGCGAACCCGTTTCTGGTTCTTTGTTATACGGTAACAACATTATCTCTGGTGCTATCATCCCTACTTCTGCAGCTATTGGGTTACATTTCTACCCGATCTGGGAAGCAGCTTCCGTTGATGAATGGCTTTACAATGGTGGTCCTTACGAACTTATCGTTCTTCACTTCCTACTTGGTGTAGCTTGCTACATGGGTCGCGAATGGGAACTAAGCTTCCGTTTAGGTATGCGTCCTTGGATCGCTGTTGCGTACTCGGCTCCTGTCGCAGCTGCTGCCGCAGTCTTCCTGATCTACCCAATTGGTCAAGGAAGTTTCTCGGACGGTATGCCTCTAGGCATTTCTGGTACTTTCAACTTCATGATCGTCTTCCAGGCTGAGCACAATATCCTTATGCATCCCTTCCACATGTTGGGTGTAGCTGGCGTATTCGGCGGCTCTCTATTCAGTGCTATGCATGGTTCTTTGGTAACTTCTAGTTTGATCAGAGAAACAACTGAGAATGAGTCTGCTAATGCAGGTTATAAGTTCGGTCAAGAAGAAGAAACCTACAACATCGTAGCTGCTCACGGCTACTTCGGTCGTTTGATCTTCCAATATGCTAGCTTCAACAATTCTCGTTCTCTACACTTCTTTTTAGCTGCTTGGCCCGTAGTAGGTATCTGGTTCACCGCTTTAGGCATTAGCACTATGGCATTCAACTTGAATGGTTTTAACTTCAACCAATCCGTGGTTGACAGCCAAGGTCGTGTCATAAATACCTGGGCTGATATCATAAACCGTGCTAACCTAGGTATGGAAGTCATGCATGAACGTAACGCTCATAACTTCCCTCTAGACTTGGCTTCTGTTGAAGCTCCTTCTATAAACGGATAATATCCGTCTGGTTATGTAGCACAACTGGATACCAAATCTCTTAACTCCAGAGGAGGAGGTTTGGTGTCCAATGAGGTGAAGGTTCGTGCGGTAGAACGAATGGAAAGGACGATAACAGCTTGTCACAATTTCACGATTATCAGTTTCCAACCTTGAATTCTGAAAACTATTTGGAATATCCTTCCGCGATTTAATAGATTACGAAGTTTCCTACTCCGATTTGCGGAATGCTTGCAATCCCCCAACCCAATTTCATCTTCTCGGATAAAAAAAATTGAGATTGCGTTCCTCATTTCAAAGATTTTCTATTGTCTTGTTATATACGTAAAGTTAATATGTATGTGTATCAACCGAAGAACCTATCTAGCTTGCTTAACGGATAGATCTCGTTCACGTCCGGGGGGGGGGGCCAACTAAATCAGCAGAGGGGGCGGACGTAGCCAAGTGGATCAAGGCAATGGATTGTGGATCCATCACGCGCGGGTTCAATCCCCGTCGTTCGCCCATGCCCATCCAATTGGGTAATTCGATCCCATCGCTCTGCTTGGAACAGGGGGAAATGGTTAAGGTGGATGGGATATGTGTGGGTCTCCTCGACAATAACAATTTAGAATTCCCGATCTAATTTCAGTTTTGGATACGACTATTCACAGAAATCACTAGACTCGTTTGAAATATTTATTCCATTCTATCTTGAAATTTTCGAAATTATTGGTATAATAAATGTGGGAAATAGATAGTCTCTACCGCATAGAATTAATATGAAAAAAGAAGATAAGGTGAAAAAGGTGGCAAAAGAAAGAGTAGGAAGTCCAGATTTTTCATCTAAAATTTCAGAGTTAGTGGAAGTCGGTCTATTAGACCACTTCTTCGAATCATTGAAAAACCAACATCTCAAAGAATTTCTAATTAGTCCATCTTCCAATTATCAACCTTTTATCAGATTATCTGACTTGTGATTTCTGAGTTCACTATTTTTACGCAATCTGCGTGATTCACTAAAAAGAGATAGTGGCATCACCCTGGAGATGCTAATGCTGCTAGCAATACCAATTTCTATGCATTGCTTGAGTGACAAAAGGTCGATCGGAGGAAGTTTTGTATTAGCGGGAGTCATTGATGGGGGTGACGGAGTAGTAACAAAACAAGCAGAAAATTCTGGTGACTTCTCCTGCGACTGCTTCCCCCGATTCGAAAGATCTTTATCTGTTGGAAGGAATGGAAAGAGGGGAATACCTGTTTCCCGCGACTTAGGTTTGAACGAAGATATTTCTGCAGGTTCAACGAAGAAGGAGAAGCAAGTTCGTTATGATGCGATGATTCCTCTGGTTTCCGGTAGGTGGAAGGCATGCATGGTGAGGGAGTCACTCCTTGCCGGAGATATATCCAAGGATGAGACTGAAAGGATTCAAGCATTTTGTAGGGATAGGTGTTTACAAGATTCAAGTAGGTTTTTCAAATTCTATAACTATTTGGTAGTTTCTAGAAACAACCAAAGTGATTTCGATTCGTTATTCTTTTGGGAAAATCATAACAAGCGAGATCTGGGTCGGTTACAAGCAACACAATTGAGAAGCGACTCATTAAGTCCCGTAGTATTAAACTCCTACGACAAGGCGTTACTTGAATCCGGAAATTCAGCAGATCACCGGGGGGATGGATCGGGATTTTATTTCGAGCGAGAAGCCTTTTCCAACTTGTCTTCATTTACGTCTTGTGAAAAGACGACGTCGTTTCGTGGCTGTATATCCGGATTAGATTGTGACAAAAATGGGGAAGAATTTCCCATTCTACACACTTATTCACAAATGAAAAATGGATTAACAAATCGACTCACCGAATTTCTCTCGATAATTGAGAAATCGAATCTTATTTTTGGTGGGGCAGTAGTTATTGACGTCAGTAGTAGCGTCAAATCTGGGAAAGGATTTCCATTGGAAACGAAGGGTGACATGCCGCTTACTCAAATATCTGGCAAAAAACTTGGGCTAGCAAGTAGCAGACACCTCAACCTCGATGAGATTCTTCCAAACTATTTTCAAATATTTTTAGGTATACCTAGAAAAATAAGTAATCGAAGTGAAAATACTACTTTTTTAAACTAATTGAAAGAAAAAGGTAACATACATTCAATATATTCTTTAGTTAGATTGTATGGACGAAATAGAATCATACCTCTCTACTCAACATACATATTTCTTTTCCATGACTATTTCTGCGCATTATTTGCTGAATATTTCTTCCAAATCAAATATCGGTTGGATGGCTGGACGGGGGGCGGGGAGTACACCGGTGTAACAGGAATTGCAACTGAATAAATAGTATTGAAATGGAAAGATAACGTAGAGCGCCTATTGAACGAATATATTACCTTTCAAATTGATGAGTATAGAAATGTTCAGTCAAATGTGCATAGATGGCTCGATACGACCGGGGATTCGTCTTTTTTCCCCGTCGGGGAAGTCTTAAAGTGTGACTTGGGGGAATCAATTTGCCGTGTATCAATAATAGGAAACGAATTACTGAGTAATATTGGTGTCAGTCTCGGTAGTAACAATCAACAGAACGAAAAAGATTTTCATCGATTTCTTAATGCTTTTTTTCTTTACAAAATGATTGCTGCTGAGGTTACTCGCCAGAAAGCTTTGATATATACCATTGATTATTGCATCGAAAAATTGAACGATATAGATCTCGAGAAATTGAACAAGATAGATCTCATGAAGCTTGATCTTCTATCAAGTTTATTCGATGGTTACATTGACGAACAGATACTTTTCCTCAAAACAATTCTTGAGAGAAAAAAGAGTTTATTCATTGAATCCAAACTGTTAATCAGTAAGAAATCGGTAGGCTCTTCGACCGAGCTGGAACCTGCAGTGAATCCTACTTCTCTCGGGTTGCCCCGCATCGAATCCATCCGAGCAGGATTTTCAAACGATGCTCTTTCCATTACGGGGAGGCAATTTTGGAATCCGTTTCTGCATGATTTAAACCGTGGGGGAGGTTCAACTAAAGATATTGGTGGAAATATTTCGAGATACATTTCCGATCAGGTTAATAAACTAAACTTTCTAGACGACTCACCTATACGGAACTGTGCTGGAAGCAACTTCATTCCGAGAATCAAAAGGGATTTTTTTATTGGGAGATGCAACAGTAGTTATCTCAACGTCCTAGAAAACTTCTATGCGGGCTCCGAAGATGAATATGCGGGCTCCGAAGATGAAACCATCTCATCTAGTATCATCTCAATTACTCATCCCCAACTGTCGGATTCGTTGTCATCCAATTTATCGAGACAGACAGCAGGGGAGGTTGCTGGCCACGTACCCACACCAATTCAATTTATTTTGTCTAATCTGCATGAATCCACAGCATTAGTAACTCATTCAGATGGACTTTCCAATTCTGTTTCGGATCTAAAGAGGTTACTGGCGAGTTTGAACTCATCTCCTCGTGAAACGACAGAGTCATTTCTATATTCGTGCAGTAGCGCTGGAGTTTATTTGGGGAAGACGTCGATAAACTCCGATTCATCGTCGGATCAGCGACCCCAATCTCGTCCCAAGAATCTGGTATTGGATCGGGTCTATCAGAAGAATTTGTCTATTAGGTATTTCTGGGAACCGGAAGAAATGGAAACATCTTACTGGTCGCTAAGACTCCCATTATGCAACGATGTAACATCGAGATCTCTAGCAGAATCGATTGGAAAGGAGGTTGCGCGCGAAGATACGGACTACGCGGATCAATCTATCCGGAGAGAGGCTATTCGTCCATCCCACTTTATCAATTTCAATGAATTATTAAAAGATTTGAACAGATATAAGATCTCTTGGATCTTTTGGAAAGACAATATCGGTGAAAAATGGAGCTTATTTAGAGATTATATACCTTGGTTTTTTACCCCCACCTGGTGGAGATACTTCTACGATCCGATTAGAGAAACATATCCAGAAATAGTACTTAAAATAAGTTATGACTCAAATCATAATTTCCCTAGAATTTATAAAGTAATTGCTGAGGATGTAGTAGATGGCGCGAAAGCCTATTTAATCCAAAGACTGCAAAGCCTAGGATTGAGATTTGACAACGATTCTATCAATACTATAGTATCCGAGATAGGTCTTCTTATTTTCGAAGAAATTCCTGATGAAGCGGAGATTTTACATTCGGGAGGATGGTCAGTATCTCAATTTTCCAATAGGTCTATCTTCTATTACTTCATTCTCTCAGTATTAATTGTTCTTGCATTATTCAAACACCCTTTGTCTGCCGTTTCGGGTTTCAATTCCTTTCATTCATGGAAACGTTTCAATACTATTGAATATCTAACAGACCCAACGCGTGGATCCTATTTGAAAGAGGTAATGTATTCCCCTTCGACAAGCTAAATGTCAACGAGAGATCTACTAATCTATTCTTTGAATAGATTCCTGAATTATATAAATAATATAATCTTTTTCTCCTTTGTGAAAAATGAACTCGATTCATGGATGTTTCATAAAGAAAGCTCCGATATCCTAGATAGTAAGAAAGAACTACTGACTCAACATTTAGTGACGAATAAAATTCTTCATAGGTATGTGTCGAAATTGAATTCCAACTATGATTTATTGAGCGACGAGATTTTTCATGAACCTTATCCACAAGAAAGATCTAATGTTTTGGCATACTTACTTCAATTCTGGCAAAATGATCTATTGAGTCACAAGATCCGTAAGTTGGATCCTGCGGAGAAGTGGGCTTTTTCCGCCCTCGAGAGAAATATTCTATTTTCAGCAGCAACGGGACGAAGAGGCAGTCTACTAAATATGCCATGTCATGACATACCTATCTCACTCCAATCGGGATTATTACCATCTAAAGGAATTTTGCTAGTAGGACCCATAGAAACTGGCCGATCTTCCATTATTAGAGATGTAGCATTCGATTCCTACTTTCCAGTGGTGAAACTACCACTGAAGAAGCTGATATACAACCGATCCTTTTTTAATAATGCACGTGGAAATTTCATCTCGAAAGAAAGCGTACACCGATTAAATTTCGTTTTTGAAATGGCGAAAGAGATGTCTCCTTGTACACTATGGATTCAAGATATTCATGAATTGAATATTCATCGTTCGTATCATAAGCTAGAAGCTGATCCCAAATTCTTACTTTGCCAAATATTGAAAAGTATTGGTGACAGGCGCAGCAATTCCAACATCCGCAGGAATGTTGTTATCGCTACGACTCACGTACCTGCGAGGATAGATCCAGCTCCAATAGCTCCGAACCGGTTAAACTAATTAATAAATTTTCGAAAATCCAACGGGTATCAACGTCACAAAGAATTACCAATTCTATTACGTATCAAAGGTTGTGAAATGGAGGCTAATCCGCCTCTTCCCCCTATTGAAGGTACCGGGTCCGGAACTACGGGTTATAGTAAACGAGATTTATTCCTTCTTGCTAGTGAGGCGTTATTAATAGGTACTTCCAGAAGAAGTGAGATTATATGCAGCGACGCAATTGAATTAGCTTTGCATAGACAACATTCGACTGCTAGTGATATGGGCAATGGGATAGAATCCGGTTCTGAATGGGAAATCTTTTCTCACGAGATAGCGGAAGCTACTTCAAAGAATAGTTTGATAGATACTTATCTCACAAATACGTATATTGGTCGTAACGCGTTAAAGACGCGATTCTATTATTTGTCTAACTGGTATGTGGAACCTCCAATAACCAAGTCAACATTTAATGAATTCACTCTATTTTCGCATATCCTAGGGATACTAGCTGGATTAGTAGCTCGCGATTCGCTCCAAATGGATATGAGAAAGAAAGAAAATTTCATTGTTATCGACAAACTCGTAGAGAATGACTTGAACCTAGCTTGTGGTGTACTAGAAAACCTCTCGACTAATTTTTCACGTTCAGAAATTTGTAGAGACGAAAATCGACACGGTAATAGTCTTTCCTTTTCCGTTCCTATCGCTAAACCCAAGTATTGTTCAGGTGTAACCTCTACAAGTCGTTCTTCTAAATTTATGAGAAGGGGGGGATTTAGCAGTCTAACCGACTTCGAACTGCAACAGTCACCCGAACTAATAAACTCAAGTCCGACGGAAGTGTCGCGTGAGATCACTTGGTCCCATAAGGCTTGGCGTCTCCGTTTCCTGCGAAGCGGGGCTTATGAATTGATGAGGGTATTATCTGAACCCAATCATTTGTATAATTTAATTCTCCTCTACCAAAATCAGAATTATATACCCCAACAAGATTTCGAATTCAATAATATTAAGGGTGACAGAAGTCAATGGTGTGAGAAAAGCGGATATCTATTCAGTTTTGAAAAATCTGCGACTAATGTGACAGATAAATCTATTAAAAGATTGGAAAACCGGTTGGATAATATGTTGCTACGTGAGCAATTTCTCGAATTGGCAATATCCGGCGACTCATCTAATGAATATGAAACACACTGTAATCGATTCGATGAAACGACTCGACTCTTCGGGGGGCGCTTCATCTGGGACCCCATGCTTCTGTTCCAGCCAGATCCTAACATTCCTTCCTCGCGTCGCAGCTTGTTGCCGACGAAAGAACTGGCGCGGAGGCTTTACGCCATTTACGGCATGAGAAGGCAGCACCTTAATAAAATGTCAAATAAAAAAATTAAAAATTTCTTTCTCTATCGTGAAGATAATCCGAAATTGAAACCTGACTCATCTATTAAGCGGTGGAATAATCTCCCCTTGGATGAAGAGGAGCGAGATTCCGAATACGTCAAAGAAACTTCCTCTATGAATATACATCTGCAATATCCGCAGATATTTAGTCCCGCTCGCTTTGATTCCTACGTGGTGGCAGAAGATTTCCCAGAGCGATTTATTCGGTTTAGGCTTCTGGTTCACAGAAACAAATGGATGAGGCGAAACCGTTGCCCATTTCAGGATTTTCTTATCTATAACATGTTGCTTGAAATTTATTAATATCTATTCAATCCGTTCTGGTTTGGTGGGGCGTCACTGGATCGAGCGACGAAACAATTTTTTCATGAAAGTTCATAGAACAAATCTTAGATACCCCTCATTCTGTCTAGATCTCTAGCAATATAATTAGAAGCCAAGTCAGTAAAAGGAAGGTCTATATTTTCCTTTTACTGATACAAATCATTTTTTCGCAACATCTCAAATGGTTAAGGAACTGAAGACCATTTCTTATATGAGTCTTTTATGAGTCTTTCTGCTTAGAAAGAAGATTGGGAGGGAGCAATAGCTTATTCCGTAGGGATTTTGCGAAACAGCTTTTTAACATCATGCTTAGATTATATCCTTTATCTCAGAAAATTGTGGATTTACTCCCCTCCCCAGATGACTGATTGATTCGCTCATTCCAATCGCTCAATACGCCGGAATTGAAGTGGGGGTCCCCAAAAACGACCTCTGAATAGCCAGGGTCCTTGCCTTGGGGTATTCAAGGGGGCGGGGAGGGGGGTAAGGACGCACAAATTTTTTTCCCCTCAATTGTTGGAGCTGGAAATAAGCACGATAGTGAATCATTCACAGGTTGGTGGGTCATGGTCCAACGCAACTTGATTTGGCATATGTGGGAAACACAACTATCCAATTACTAGGAATTACTGACGTAGATTCGAACGAATCTCCCCGGGTAGGATTCGAACCTACGACCAATCGGTTAACAGCCGACCGCTCTACCGCTGAGCTACCGAGGAAAGTGGTAGGGGATTCAGTCCCATACACATCCGAAGACCTTTGTTCTTCGAACCGCTTCTAAATCTGTAATACGTTAAGCTTTCTCCGACATTTCGTGAAGTAAACTTCGCGTACACTCTAACTCCCATTATAGGAGGAGGCGGCGGCGATAGCAATCCCATTTGAATGGAAGGGTCCCCGAATCATGGGAGAGGGGGGGGGGGCAATCGATCGAGGTCGAGATCAACCCCACAAGCCCCCCACGATCTGTATCGATTAATCACCAATTAGTACTTTCTATTCCCCCCCCTCCAAGAAGCATAGTAGAATAGCCGCAGGATTCTTCTACCTCATAGAAGGAAGTAATATCTTTGGGGAATGGAAGGAGCAGAAGGGGGAGAGATGGGGATGGGGAAGATGAACAATAGTCGGGAGAAATGAACACGAATTGGAGCTTCGTGAAACGAAAGTAGCAGTTTACGGCAAGGGCGGGATTGGGAAATCAACAACTAGCTGCAACATATCGATAGCTTCAGCTAGACGGGGAAAACGGATACTACAAATCGGGTGTGATCCCAAACATGATAGTACTTTCACTCTCACGGGATTCCCAATACCTACAATTATAGATACCCCACAATCGAAAGATTATCATTATGAAGATGTGTGGCCCGAAGATGTAATCCATAGGGGTTATGGTGGGGTAGATCGCGTCGAAGCCGGCGGACCCCCCGCAGGGGCGGGCTGCGGGGGATATGTCGTAGGAGAAACGGTGAAACCATTGAAAGAATCAAACGCCTTTTACGAATACGACATTATTTCATTTGACGTTTTGGGGGACGTAGTTTGCGGGGGCTTCGCTGCTCCACTGAATTATGCGGATTACTGTATTATTATAACAGATAATGGATTCGACGCCCTTTTCGCAGCAAATCGTATTGCCGCATCGGTCAGGGAAAAGGCGCATACCCATCCCTTACGGCTAGCCGGTTTGGTGGGAAACCGAACATCTGAAAGAGACTTAATTAATAAATATGTAGAAGCTTGTCCCATGCCCGTACTAGAGGTACTACCTCTAGTTGAAGATATTCGTGTTTCTAGGGTAAAGGGAAAAACTTTATTTGAAATGGCTGAATGCCAACCAAATCTGAATTTTGTTTGTGATTTTCATTCAAATATAGCGGATTAGACTCTACCTAAGCCGGAGGGAATCGTACCACGGGAAATTCCAGATAGGGAATTATTTAGCTTACTTTCCGACTTCTATCTAAATCCCAACTCCGGAAAGAAGCAGAAAACTCAAAATGATCAGCAAGATACTCTGCATGATCAACAAGATACTCCACTTGGTTTTACGATTATTTGACACCGAAGATGGTACATCCTCGCATATACAATCTACACCTCCCCAAGGAAACACTTTCACGAAGACTCCCGAGATTCCTACTTTCGAGTGCGAAACTGGTAATTATCACACTTTCTGCCCCATCAGTTGTGTAGCTTGGCTATACCAAAAAATTGAAGATAGTTTTTTCCTGGTAGTAGGTACAAAAACTCGTGGTTACTTTTTGCAGAATGCTCTTGGAGTCATGATTTTTGCGGAACCTCGTTACGCAATGGCAGAACCGGAAGAGGGAGACATTTCGGCTCAGTTGAATGATCAAAAGGAATTAGAGAGAATTTGTTTGCAAATAAGAAACGATAGGAAACCCAGTGTTATTATTTGGATCGGCACCTGTACCACAGAGATAATAAAAATGGATTTGGAGGGCATAGCACCCAAATTAGAAAAGCAGCTTGGAATACCGATTGTGGTCGCACGGGCAAATGGGTTGGACCACGCTTTCACCCAGGGGGAAGATACTGCATTGGCGGCTATGACACATCGATGTCCGGAGTATAATCGTCGTACCACGCACCAACATGGAGAAGACATGGCTAGGCATGTTGCGGTTGACGTTGCCCCAAGCAAGAAATTTTCCGACGGAAGGAGTAAGTCAAATATATATAATTTAGTACCTTCTGGATCTCTGCCTTCGAGTGTCGCCTCTCAATTGAATTTGGAATCGAGGCGTCAGTCTGTTTCTGTGTCGGGTTGGCTACCCTCGCAAAAATACACCGAACTCCCCGCTTTGGGGGAAGGCGTCTACGTCTGCGGAGTGAACCCTTTCTTGAGCCGAACGGCGACAACACCAATGCGTCGGAGGAAATGTCAGTTGGTCGGGGCGCCTTTTCCTATCGGTCCTGATGGAACACGCGCTTGGATCGAAAAAATTTGCTCAGTATTTGATGTGGAACCAAATGGCCTGGAAGAAAGAGAGAATCAGATATGGAAAAATCTTAGCGATTACCTTGAAATAATAACCGGTAAATCCGTCTTTTTCATGGGAGATAATCTATTGGAAATTTCTCTAGCAAGATTTTTAATTCGATGCGGGATGGTTGTTTACGAAATAGGTATCCCCTATATGGATAGGCGATATCAAGCTGCTGAGCTATTGCTTTTGCAACATACTTGTGAGAAGATGAAGAAGCCCACGCCCCGGATTGTTGAAAAACCCGACAACTATAGTCAGGTGCAGCGTATGCATGAGCTACAACCTGATTTGGCAATTACTGGAATGGCCCACGCCAATCCCTTGGAGGCTAGAGATATAGATACCAAATGGTCAGTCGAATTCACATTTGCGCAAATTCATGGATCTGCTAACGCGAGAGACGCCCCGGAGCTAGTTACTCGTCCATTGCGACGTAGAAGTGATTCTGTATCAGGCTGCCGCAGCTTATCGAGACAGACGGTAGATGTCTAATTAAGCTGTTATCAAAGAAGTGATTGTCGGAAATTGGTAATTAATCATTATGCAAAGTTATATAGTTATCTATAAAAGTTCTTAATCAAAAAACTTGTTCATTTCATTAGTTCCTTCTTTTTTTTGTTTTATGATTGAGAAAATAACTCCCAACCTCTCTGGTCAAGTTTGCGGTCCAAATCTGTAACTGATTTTCCAGAATCATTTGTCTTATTTCACATTCGCGTGTATAATGTACATGGTATGGATACGGGCATTGTAGGGGTGAATATCGAGATGGGGAATACCACTTGAGGGGTCTAAATGACGAGGGAAAAGTACGAAGATTGGGAATCAAATGGGGCAGCAATTTCGCACATCAAAAATACTACAACGAATACAAATATAGATATATTGAATACTTTGTCACTAACTGGGCTGAAATCGATAAGTCCTTATATATTTTTTGGCCTATACTACGGCTTACTCGCCACACTACCTGTGGGACCTTCCCAAATTTTATGTGTGAGATCCTTTCTTTTGGGGGGAAATATCAGCGGTCTCGTGTCTTTGAGTGGTTTGATGCTGGCGCAGCTAGCAACTACGGCATCAATATATTGCTCGCCAATCTATATATTGTTATCAAAACCACATCTACTAACCGTCGTTGCAATACCTTACATGGTCGTATTTTGTCTGACAATTAACGACTTACCAAATTATCAGAGTTTGCGTCCCGTCACCTCGTTGCGCGACTCCCGAGTAGTAAGTTTATTTTTCAATAGCTTCTTGTTTCAAGTCTTGAATCCCATTCTACTACCCAATCCCGTGTTGACAAGACTAACCCACTTGCTTTTCTTTCGCTACAGCAATAATTTACTATTTGTAGTAACTAGTTTCTTAGGTTGGTTAACTGGCCACATAGCGTTCAGCTACTTGTCCAAACTACTTCTGATTCGTGTGAAAAAAGATTCGCCAGTAACATATCTATTGGTAAAACGTGCTATCTATGCAACTTTTAGTATTGTTTTTGTAGCAAATGCGTTGATTTATCTGGGTAGAGCTCCGGTGTCTTTTTGGACCATAAAGTTCATGAATGAATCCCATGATAAGGAAATGTCTTTTTGGGAAATTGCGGAGTACCCAGACTTTTTGTGGTGGTTTCTCAAGCCGTGGCCTACCTCTTTCTTCGATCCCTCAAGAGGGAATCGAGGTAATCGATTCATAAGAAATAGCCGATCCGATATAAACAGCAGCTTTTACAAGGGAAAAACATCTACATATTTCTTCAAGAAGTGTCTAACTGATGGAAAACAGAGATTATGCTTCGCGGCGTTGCCCAGTTTGTCAATTTTTGAGAAATAATTGGAGAAATCTCTAATTGGGTCCCGTAAGTTTGCGGGGACCTATTCCTCATATCGAGGCTGGATTTTGCATAAATTGGTAAGAAATAAAATTTTTCAAAAAGAATTAATAGATCGAGTCAAATTATTGGATACTGGGTCTCTCTTTTCGAAAGCGATGGAGGGAAAAATTCGATTGGTAAGTGGGGGTAGGAGAAGGGTACCCCACGTCTACGACCCCTTCACGGATAATTTACGTGGGCGGATTCCGGTCCCACAAACATTTTTAACGGGGGATGAGTTGGGTTTGACCAGATGGTATTGGACCGAGTTGGAAACGAGGGAAAAGGTTAAAAGGGGAAGAGATGCTGCTGTAATTAAAAAAAATTTCATCGAGGATTGGATTTCTTCGGGTAATGGAAGATTGAGGCGAGGAGGCAGGAATCCTCTACCGTGGGAAACTTTGCCAGCAAAAGCTCGACGTATGTTCCAATTTATGTTCAAAAACCGAGTTTTGTACGATTATGACGTACAGAAGATTCTTAGGAAGATAAAATCTCCGTCCGGGCCCGTTGTCACTTGGGGAGAAATAATGAACCTGGATCCCGAGGATCAAGCATTATTTCTGACTTACATGAAACAAGAAGAGAATTGCTACAAATTCGATCGAATTTTATTGTCAAATAGATTTGTGATAAGCGGCCGGAAATGCCCCCTACACCCGAAGAGAGGGGTGCGCACACTTCATAAAATTGAGGATCTGAGTGCAAATCTAGCTCGGAATAACGAATTATACTTCGATACTGAGTTTGATTTTCCGGGAGCAGATGGCGATATCCGTCACAGAAAATTGCGGAATGTTGGCTTCACCTTCGCAAAGGGAAAACCCAGATCAACGAAATTAGTGAAACGATATGCAGGAATATCCGACTTCCGTCGAAAATTTTTAAAGGGGTCCATGCGGTCCAGGAGACGAAAGACATTGCTCTGGAAAACACTTCAAGAAAAAGTGCGTCCGGCTTTTTTCCTCAGATTAATGGAAATACCAATACTACTTCAACTACCCGTTGAGCAGTTAAAGGGTTCGAAGACCGAAAAATCGTTGACTGGCTCGAAAAAGATCACGGATTACCAATTTGGGCAGCAATTAACTACTTCCTCGTTGACGAAGAAAACTTTAAGTCAGTCTAAACTTGCTCGTTCAGCTGTAGCGGCTAGATCAGACATAGGTCCCATTCATAATGGAAGAGGCTACATGCTGGTTTTTCAATCGAGATTTCGAAAGTTTATAAAGCTACCTGTACTTATAGTTTCTAAAACTATTGGCCGTATATTGCCTCGGCAAAATTCCGAATGGAATAAAGACTGGACGAGATGGAAAAAAGAAATTCACATTAATCGCACGTTTGACGGCGAGGAGTTCTCGCAGGATCAACTCCCCCCCCGCTGGTTGAGAGAAGGTATACAAATAAAAATTTTATATCCGTTTCGGCTGAAGCCCTGGCACTCCAGTGGGGATAAAAAACGACTGACTCCTCGGAAGAAATATATGAAAGCTGACTCTATTGGGTATCGAGAATCGAAAAACAAACGGAGGTTGAAACAAAATAGGCCTAGATTTACTTATTTAACTGCTTTGGGGTATCAGACAGATATACCTTTTGGAAGTATCCAAAAACAACCTTCATTCTGGAGGCCTGTGAGAAAGGAACTGATTCGAACTTGCAGGGAGGGATTTTCACTGGGAACCAAGCAAGCCTACCGTTTTCTCGATTCCAAATTCAATTTGGGGAAAATTTTGAAACCAAGTTTAATGTTGCTAGAAGAGTTCAACCTGTTTTTTAAGGCTGGAGGAGTCTCAGCTGACTCCGTCCCGACTTATAATACTCGGACACGTCCCATATTAGCCGACGATGCAAATAAAATAGTGGAATTGAGTTTCAATTTTGGTAAGGAAGGAAATGGGCGATCCATTAAGGAAAGAAATGGGCGATCCATTGATGTCGGCGAGGAAGTGCAACCAGCTAGTGATATTAGTAAGCAATTAGTTGTTCGAAAATCAACTAGTAAGGAATTTGTAGTGAATAATTACGTAACCGGATTGCCAAATCCGTTAAACAGGGGGGTTGACCTGGATCAACCGGACGCTGAAACAACTCAAGTTGATGAATTAACTTCAGATTACAGGTTGGAGGATACAGACCTCGCCAATTTTACAAAATTCGATGAGGAAGAATTGACAGGTTTTAAAGAAATGACCTCGAAGTTATATATACTCATCGCAGAAGCAATCGAGAAATCGCTTTTGGTTACATCAACATCGTATCTAAAAGTTAACAGAGATTTCTGTTACTATTTCAATGAACTTGTTGCGTTGCGCGCGCAACTAGTGGAAGTAATTAATACCACCATTCAGGAGACAGATTTAGGTTTCTCCAGATCCAAAAATAGATTGCCACGGTTTGGCAAAACTCAATGGTTACCTCAGGCTTATCTCTATAGCAGTGTTTGGGATCTCGGCGTGAAAAGAAACTTAAACCTGAATTTATTGGTGACTGGTAGCGGGGGCAATCGTGAGGAAGGGGTTAGAAACAACGGGGGCCCGAGTGGTAAATCAAACCTTTACAAGTCTGAGCAACCTTCGTCTTATTCGGTAGATTCCCCCAGGCTTTCAATTGGGTACGACTCAGTTACTTCAAGCTCAAGTGAAATAGATAATTGCACAGATATCTTGTTTGATAATGCGACTAGTGAAGTTGCAAAGGAATTTCTCAGTGAACAGGTTTTGAAGTGCATAGAAGAGTGGGGATTTTTGAAGAAGTTATGTGATCTAGACGCCAGTAATTGGAATAAATGGTTGGATTGCTTTTCTGAATACAACTTACCACTGACGCTGTGGCGCGACGTAGCACCCTACAGATGGAGAATTAGTTCCGATTGCTTGAACGAACAACTCAGTGATATCGGAAAGGAAGTTGCAAATGAACGAGAATGCCACGTCCTTCGAGGTGATTTACGCAGCTATTCTATATATGCCAGAAAACCCTTACTTAGGGATCGGGTTAGAAATCTTAGTAGGCTTCGCAAACGTAGATACCTATTACAAGGTCTCATTGATTTTGTACGAAATGGAGATATGCAAAAACTTTCCATCCGACGAGATGCTGCCGCGCAAAGATTTTGTCGCGAAAATCGTATTTCGGAAGTGACTAAAGTAAGGGGGAGGGGGATGAATAGATTCCCTGACTTCCGCACCTCCGACTCAGAGATCAAATTCAACTCTAAGTTTGATTTGATGGCATGGCTAGTTACAGATTCTGCAGGAGCAAAAGACCTTTTTAAGAAGAAGACAAGGAGGTCAAGAGATCCTATTTTGAAGGATAATACTACATACGGCATAGCACCAGATATAAATCGTAGATTCCAAAAAGTATCTGATGAACTGTACGAAATAATGCTAGATGAAAGGGAAGATGCGGACTACCTATTTCGGTGGAAGTGGAAGTCTGAAGTGAAGCTAGAAAATTTGAGAAGCCTAACAGCTCTCACAAGAATGTTAGGAGATGACCGCGATCTCGTCACACTTTGTGCGAATACCTGTGTGGATTCGGAGCTATTAGACCTATATTTCAACGCAACAACGAAACTTGGTCTTTTCTATGACTTGTCCATTCTCTCGGCTCATCGTCTACCAATATTATTTGACGACCAAAATTTGGTATACAAAATAATTAATCCCTTGTTAAAATTCAAGTCTAGGTTGAAAAACAGAGTCAAGAGACGGATATACAGAAAAATATATAGTGATACTTATATCTCAAAATTGTCACTTGTAGCCACAGAAGTAAACAAAAAACGGTCTCGCACTTACAACATTGGAGATCTCTTGCTTCCGCGACGTCGGCGGGAATTTCGATTCCTCCGATCTCTGCTAATGTCGAGGTCTACAAAACCGGGAGCACACTACCTCGACCCCAAATCTGATCCCATACCGAAAATTGAACGCACCCGCTGCGGCAAAGAATCTGAGCCTTCGGAGCTAGGGGAAGTTCAAAAAGTTAAACGATTTCTATGGCCCAGCCATCGTTTAGAGGAATTAGCCTGTACTGGTAGATTCTGCTTCAACACTACTACTGGAAGCCGATTCGCGACACTTAAAATTCGTATGTATCCCATTATTCGGAATTAGCGAGAGTGAAGGGGTATGAAGCACAAAACAAAGATTTCAACAGATGTGTAATTAATTGGAAATACCTCCGCTTCGGTATTTCCAATTAATTACACAATATATATAACGTGAATCGTGACAGAAGTTGTGACTGTTCGTGAATGAAACATAGATACCCACGCCTACCTACTGCGCATCACACCTAAAAAACTTAAAAAAATCGGACTTCGTTTCGTCCAAGGCGCTATTGCTGCAACTGCTGACTAAACAGCTTATAATCGATTTGAGATGGAGCAAGCAATCGTAATTATTATCATTATTACTACGGATAAACATAAATCTATTGACCCGCATCTAGTCGGTGGGACCGGAGGTACCGGGTTTACCACTTCCCAAATTCATTATTTGACTTATCAGATTTTGAAGCTTACTTCCCACCTGGAATCACACTCCGAAGACTACCCATCCCAAAGAGGTTTGCGAAAATTACTTGGTAAACGTAGGCGTCTTTTGATTTATTTATCCGATGAGAATACAGCTCTCTACGCCAAAGTTGTGAGAAGTTTGGGTATTCGGGGTTTGAAGGGGCGTTAAAAATTGAGCAGAGGTTTGATATTTCAACGTGTCGTAGTTGGCGCAGCTTCTTCCGGCGAAGCTAGATCCTGCGATATTTACTGGAGAGGAAGTAACTCACGGGTATGCATCTTAAAGAATTGGATCCAGTTACAGTAAGCATGGGCCCTCATCATCCATCTATGCATGGTGTTCCTCGGCTTGTTGTTACCTTAGATGGCGAAAATGTCGTTGATTGCGAACCAATCTTGGGATATCTGCATCGAGGAATGGAGAAAATTGCTGAGAGCAGGACGATTTTGCAATACCTTCCGTACGTAACGAGGTGGGATTATTTAGCCACTACGTTTACCGAAGCAGTAACGGTCAATGCGCCGGAAAAATTGGCAAATATTCAAATCCCCGGAAGAGCTAGCTATATACGCGTAATCATGCTCGAATTGAGCCGAATAGCTTCGCATTTGTTATGGCTTGGGCCGTTCCTGGCAGATATTGGTGCACAAACTCCATCTTTCTACATATTTCGAGAAAGGGAAATGATTTATGACTTGTTCGAGGCTGTTACCGGTATGCGAATGATGCATAACTACTTCCGCATCGGAGGAGTTGCCGCAGATCTGCCTCATGGATGGGTAGACAAGTGTTTAGATTTCTGTCATTATTGCCTACCAAAAATTCATGAATATGAGCGGCTAATTACGAGGAATCCTATCTTTTTGAAACGGGTAACGGGGGTAGGTTTTATCAGCAGGCGAGACGCTATCAGTTGGGGTTTATCTGGACCTGTATTACGGGCCTCGGGAGTTCAGCGGGATCTTCGCAAAGTCGACCACTACGAATGTTACGACAACCCGGATTGGCAGATTAAGTGGCAAGAAGAGGGAGATTCCTTAGCTCGTTATTTGGTGCGAATTGATGAAATGAAGGAATCAATCAATATCATTCAACAGGCGCTGAAACTTCTTCCAGGAGGTCCATATGAAAATTTGGAGGGTCGACGTCTCGTCCAACAAAAAAAAGAAATAGACTGGGGTGGTTTCAATTACCAGTTCGTTGGCAAGAAATCTTCTCCCACTTTTAAGTTGCCTAAGCAGGAGCATTACGTAAGAGTAGAAGCTCCCAAGGGAGAATTGGGAATCTTTTTGGTTGGAGATGACGGTGTTTTTCCTCGGAGATGGAAGATTCGCCCACCTGGTTTTATAAATTTGCAGATTCTTCCCCAACTGATAAAAGGAATGAAGCTCGCAGATGTTACGACAATATTAGGTAGTATAGACATCATTATGGGAGAGGTTGATCGCTGAAATGGCAACTCATATCGAAATTTACAGGAAACAATTAGTTCAATTATTTAATGAGTTAGAGTTTGCAACAACCCCCTTTGAATCAATTTGGATTCTAGTTTCTACTCTCACTTTAGTTACGGGAGTCACGACAGGAGTACCAGTAATCGTGTGGCTCGAGCGAAAGGTGTCTGCGGGGGTACAGCAACGTACTGGACCGGAATATGCGGGTCCGTTGGGAATTACTCAATCTTTGGCAGATGGAATCAAACTTCTGTTAAAGGAAGACATCATTCCATCCAAAGGTGATGCTTGGCTATTTATCACTGGACCAGCCGTTGTAGTCACACCAGTCTTAATAAGTTATTTGGTAATACCCTTTGACCAAAATATCGTTTTATCTGATCTGGGTATAGGTGCTTTTTTTCGGGTCGCTGTTTCAAGCATCGTACCTTTGGGTCTTCTTATTGCGGGGTACGCCTCAAATAACAAATACTCTTTTTTAGGTGGTCCCAGGGCTGCTGCCCAATCTATCAGTTACGAGATACCCCTGGCCTTGTGTATATCATCTGCATCCCTACGTGCGATTCGCCAAGCATTAATAATAAATGGAAACTTACTAGTTATTAATAAGTAGTTGAAAGATATTATTAAGTAGTAGACCAAATAGTTAGTTGGGTGAGATCAAACGGCGTTTTCGCAGTTACGGGTTCAAACCCCACACCCCATGTACGGGCGTAGAAGCATATCCGAGCGGTGAATTGAACATCGCCTTACCCCAGGTCTAGGCTCCATCCAGGCTTGACGCGGGAACGCAGGTATTCGTTTTCCGCTTTCCCTTAGGATTAGATGAAAGTGAGCAGTAAGAAACACCAATATGCGCAAGAGATTTGTTAAGCAGAGGGGGTTGTAATGGAAGGGAGGGGCAACCAGAGCACTAAGATATCTAAAGAGTTGGAAATTTTCAATTTCCATCTGCCTTTCCTAGTGTTTCCGCACATGAAATACCCTCAGTCTAGGTAGGGACGGCTGAGTAGTGCATCCAAAAAATTTCAGTCTCGAGTATAGTCCTGTTCACTGCGATGCTAACCGTTTGGGACGAAGTAACCCTCATAACAGTTTTGGCGATCATAAAATCAAGTATGAACTTTTTTTAGTTTTAGCCTGGAGCTTGCTGCAACAGGCACATTGCCGAACTAGTCGATCTGATTTTTCCTTCTACTTCCAGATGGAACTAAAATTAATTTCATTTCTTTTTTCTATTCGGAGGTGACGAAGATATATGTTGAGCTTGAGAAGTTTTGCAACAAGTTGTAATTTGAGGATGAAGAAGAAATAGATGAGGTTGGGATAGATTCAGAAGCAATTGCCTTGTCGCGGCAGACAGAATCCCATCAATTTGAGTTGGTGATTTTTATTTTAGCCACAGATGACAACCATGCGTCATTAATCCCTCTCTATGAAATTGATGAGGAGCCGTATGAAACTCTAATTTCATGTACGGTTTCGGATTAGAGGCGGAGGTCGCCGCCGACTACCCCTATCTGGTAGCTTGAGTACGGTTGATATAGTGAAAACGCAGTCTAGATATGGTTTTTTTGGATGGAATCTGTGGCGTCAGCCCATAGGGTTCATAGCATTCTTTATTTCGTCATTAGCAGAATGTGAGAGGCTGCCTTTTGATCTGCCGGAGGCGGAGGAAGAACTGGTAGCAGGTTACCAAACCGAATATTCAGGAATAAAATTTGGTCTATCTTATGTCGGTTCTCACTCAAATCCATTGGCTTCCTCGCCATTTGTAACAATTTCATATATGGGTGGATGGGATTCCTCAATTCCTTTCTTTGAAAATCTTGGACGAGATTTTCCATTTCCAAATTCTAGCAGTGAGTCGTTCGACGTATTGGGGCCAGGGGTGGGCATCATCACCACATTATCAAAATCTTACTTATTTATATTTATCTCTATCTTAACAAGATGGACTTTGCCTAGAGTAAGAATAGATCAATTACTAGATCTTGGATGGAAATTTCTTCTGCCTATTGCCTCAGGAAATTTGTTGCCGACAGCCTCGTTTCAACTTCTGACAATAAGCTAATCTCCTTCACTTCAGTTTCAGCTCAAGTCAAATCTGTTTAATCTAATAGAAGGGAAAAGAAGCAAATATGCTGTTTGTTTCTTTCTTTGTACATATAATTTTATCTGTACCAGAAACAAGTAGCAAGTTGGGTTCATCTATCCTATGTTTTCCACACTAATTGAATTTCGAAGTTATGGGCAACAAGCCGTAGAAGCCGCGAGATATATAGGTCAAGGCTCCGCGGTTACTTTAGATCACTCAAATCGTTCACCCATAACTGTCCAATATCCGTATGAAAAAATTTTATCATCCGAACGATTTCGTGGGCGCATCCATTTTGAATTTGACAAATGTATTGCTTGCGAGGTACGTGTCCGAGTATGTCCGATCAATCTGCCGGTCGTAGATTGGATCTTGATGAGGGACATCAAGAAGAAACGGTTGAAAAACTATAGCATCGACTTTGGAGTTTGCATCTTTTGCGGAAACTGTGTCGAATACTGTCCAACCAATTGCTTGTCAATGACTGAGGAATATGAACTTTCCAGCTACGATCGTCATGAACTAAATCACGATCAAACGGCTTTGGGACGTTTACCTCTCTCCACATCCCAAGATGTTTCAATTCAAGTGGTTTCAACTTCACTGAATTATTTATCCAAAAGGTTTGAGGGTGAAAAACTTAATACCTAATTAGTCACCTGTAAATTATTTGGATTTTCTGAAAAGTCAATTGATTGATTTGGTTATTCGTAACCAAAAGAAAAGGAAAAGAACGAGTATGAGATAGAGGTATAAATTTCGTAAAATATTGAAGTAACTGTGTCCAACGAATCTATCTGAGTTAATTCATGAATTTATTTTGTCACTAATAGAATCGGGTATTTCGCTAGGAAGTTTGGGCACAGTATCATTTGCTAATGTGGCTCATTCTGCTTTTTCCTCGGGGTCGGTTTTCACCCGTATATCTCTATCATACTTCGTATCGAATGCTGATTCCGTAGCTGCCGCACAACCGCTTGTCTATGTAGGAGCTATAAATGTGTTAATTGTGTCTGCTGCAATGGTTACCGACAAACTGACGCGATCCGATTCTGCTGCCACTCGGGGCGTGGGGTACTTCACCGTTTCAGGAGCTTGCGCAGCCCTCTTTCTGGTATTGGTTAATACGATTCATAATACAAAATGGTTTGACATAAATTTCATCAATCAATCGGAGATTCTTTCGCCAAATACACCCAGGACTGACGTTCACCAACTCGGGTATAAATCACTGAGTGAGTTCTTAGTTCCGTTCGAGCTTCTTTCAATACTTCTTCTAGTTGCTTTGGTGGGGGCAATTAACCCAGCGCGTGACGAAGACGCAATTACAACTGACAAGAAATCACCTTTTTCATCATCTCGGAGTAATTCTCTGTCTCTCTGATTAACCCTAACCCCCTCTAATGGAAGTGGGAGAGAAGGAGTTGCGAGAAAAGTTGACTTACCAACATTTTTGGGGGGGGACTTCAATAAATCATGTTTGAACACGGACTAATTTTAGGTGCTTACCTTTTGTGTGTCGGATTTCTCGGCTTAATTACGAGTAGAAATATGGTTAGGGCACTTATGAGTCTCGAGTCAATTTTTAATGCGGTTAATTTAAATTTTATTACATTTTCAAATTTCTTTGGCAATAAGCAAGCGGGGGGGGAGATATTTCCAATATTTGTGATAGCCATTGCGGCTGCCGAGGCCGCCACTGGGTTAGCCACTGCCCTTTCTCTTCAGCGAAATAGGAGATCTACTCGTATCGATCAGTTTAATTTGTTAAAATGGTGATTGATAAGTACATAAATTGATTTTATCAATCTAATCGATTTTTTGTTCAACTAGAGTATCCCTATCTATCAAATTGCTTTGATACCTCCCTCTACATCGTATTCTAAAAGTAACCAACTTATCTTTCTAAAGAAAGGGGACAAGTTTTCAAAAAAAAAACGGGATCTGGTCAGATGGATTTGGAAGTCAGTAGAAAGATTTTACTTGCTAATGGAGATACGTATTTGCGTGAGGGACGAGGGGAAAAAAGTTTTACTTCAACTTTTTTACTAAATAAAAAATTGGTACACGAATTCAATTAGGAGTAAGTAAACTCAATGGCACATTCAGTGAAAATCTATGACACGTGTATCGGTTGTACCCAGTGTGTAAGGGCATGTCCTACGGATGTCTTAGAAATGATACCTTGGGATGGGTGCAAGGCAAATCAGATAGCCTCCGCTCCTAGAACAGAAGATTGCGTGGGTTGTAAGAGATGCGAATCTGCCTGCCCAACAGATTTTTTGAGTATACGTGTCTACCTAGGGGCTGAAACCACCCGCAGTATGGGTTTAGCCTACTAGTTAGTTAATGAAACAGTAGAAATTAATTACTAAGTTATTTTGACTCGTACTCGAAGCTTCAAGATTGCGAAGTCCGAGTATGAGTCGTTGTAATTGGCCCACGCAGTTTCCCTCGTATCAAAAATTATTTTTTATTCATGATGAGTAATGTACCTCGGCTAACAACGATCGTTCTCTTTCCAATTCTTGCCAGTTTCTTGCTTCCAATTCTGCCTCGTGATGGAAACAGAATTATTCGATGGTATACCCCGGGCATTTGCATATTGGAATTCTCGCTGATTACTTATATCTTCCATTGCCACCTCCAATTCGATTCCCAGTCCATCCAGTTAGTAGAAACGTCCAACTGGATAAACTCCATTCATTTCCATTGGAGATTAGGTATTGACGGACTTTCCATGAGTCTTATTTTACTTACAGGTTTTATAACTACTTTGGCAACCCTAGCGGCTTGGCCGATCACTCGTAATACACGGCTATTTCATTTTCCGATGCTAGTTATGTATAGCGGTCAAATTGGGCTGTTTGCTTCCCGCGATATCTCGCTTTTTTTCTTCATGTGGGAGTTGGAACTAATTCCAGTCTACCTACTTCTATGCTTACGGGGCGGAAAGAGACGTCCATATTCGGCCACGAAATTTGTTTCATACACAGCCGGCGGCTCCATCTTCCTTCTAGTAGCAGCCTCAACCTTGAGTTTTTATGGAAACGGGGTACCCTCCTTTGATATCCAGGTTTTAATGGGTAAATCATACCCCATCTCGTTAGAAATTGCTCCCTACCTAGGCTTTTTAATTGCCTATGCGGTGAAATTGCCGGTATTCCCCTTTCATACTTGGTTGCCAGACACTCACGGAGAGGCACATTACAGCACATGCATGTTACTAGCTGGGGTATTATCAAAAATGGGAGGATATGGGCTGATTCGAATCAATTTGGAGTTACTGATTCATGCGCATTTTTTATTTGGATCATGGCTGATACTGCTCGGAGCAATTCAGATTGTATATGCTTCTCTAGCTTCTATGAGTCAGCGTAATCTCAAGAGAAGGATAGCCTATTCATCAATTTCTCATATGGGTTTTGTAGCCATCGGGATTGGTTCCTTGACAGACGCGGGTATTAACGGAGCCATATCGCAAATGATTTCTCACGGCTTAATTGGCGCGGCGTTACTTTTCCTCGCAGGTACTTGCTGCGACAGAACGCATACTCTCCTTCTTGATGAATTGGGGGGAATAGCAACTCCAATGCCTAAACTATTTACCACGTTTAGCGCGTTCTCGCCGGCATCTCTTGCATTACCAGGAATGAGTGGTTTTGTATCGGAATTATTGGTATTTCTGGGAGTTGTTACCAACGACCAATACTCATTTTTTTTCAAAGCGGAAATTACGGTGCTAGAGGCAACTGGTACAGTATTCGCCTCCATCTACTTGTTATCCATGTTACGCCGAATGTTTTATGGCTACAGGTTGTCCAATGAATCAAATCTTTATTTAATTGATTTTGGTCCGAGGGAGGTATTCACCTTGACCCGTCTCTTCCTACCAATACTAGGTATCGGCTCATATCCAAATCTAATTTTACCTCTACGGAATAGTGAAGTGTCCTCAATATTGTTTTCATATTCGAATGTGGGGTAGGGGGTGGGGGTGGACCCAACTCAAGTAAATTACAATATTATCAATAATTTGATACGGAAAGGCAAATTATTTGGTTTTCGATTCTTACTTGGTAGAAAAGTTCGCCAATTCTAACCGCGCCAACGATACTTATACGCGACACGCCTGTCATTTTCCAACTGTTTATGCTTGCAGTCGCTAGCACGGATAAAAATAGACTGGGATGGGGAAACAGAAACAGACAAAAAAGTGGATGCAGCTACTTCCTGCTCATCTTTTAAATGTTTGTTTCTGTCCCTCCCCCCCCTCTCCCTTTCTTTTCAATTATTTCCCCCACCAATTTTTCCTCCGCCTACCCAGTGAAGCCGAAAACCCAGTGAACTAAACGCGTCTATCTCCGACTTAGTAATTTTCAATTTCGTTGTTTCTATATTGGCCATCCGTAGTTATGTAATCCAATTCCCAACAAATTGACTCCCAAGAAGCGAACCCAAACTGAAAGAAAACCTGTAGATGCTGCCGCAGCTGGCCCCTCCCCCATCCACTTGTTGGTTATCCTAATGTGGAGGTAAGTAGCATGTATTGACCGAGTTACTAGCGCCCAAGTTTCTTTAGGGTCCCAGCTCCGATAAGATCCCCGAGCTTCATTAGCCCACACCGCTCCGGAAGGTATACCAATGGTTAATAACGGGAACCCTAAGCCTATAATTTGGTAAGCCCATCTATCTAATCGATTAATTAATTGACATTTCCTTGAATTTGGGGGTGGTAGATGAAGGAAACTCCGTGCATCAGTTCCGCTACGAATGTTTGATAAAGTACTACACTTGTTGCAGCTGCGTCTTGAATCGGAAACGGAGTAATTGTTTACTTCACCGTAAAAAATACTCGGTGGAGATATTGCCGACGAAGATCCGCACAGCAGGGTTGCATAACTCAATGACGTCGTACTTACATGCGTCGTCGACCGATGAGACTGCGAAGCAGGTACTGAAGGCGTGGATTGCTGCATCTCCCCAGGAAGACCTAGAGTTGCGAAGGCGTGAGTCAGCATAGCACCCGGCGCTGTAATTGCACCCGACAACCCGTTCTGATTCCTGACTTCCGAAATTACGTATAGTAAGGAGAAGCTCCATGAAGGAAACATCGATGACTCGTACAGATTGCTCGGTGGTAGATGCCTAGTTTGGAACCAGCGGATTAATGAAAATTCCGTCGTACAGAGAAAAGCAATTGTCATACCCTTCTTGCTAAGTCTATTTGACTTATCGAATTCGTAAAATAAATTGGTCGGATTCGGCGGCGTAACAGAAAAAAGCATCAAAAACGAGATTTGGAGGAAGGCGCGTTCCATATAGGTATACGTCGTAATGAAGGGAGACCAGTAAATTATTCCAATTTGATTTGATCAGATTCAAATCAGTTACTACCGAAATAATATTTTTCCTTTTTTTTTGCACAAACGCGAAGAGGGATAAAATTACCGCTTTTACGACTCAAATAGAAATTAGTACCTAATTTCTATTGATTTGAAAAGTATACTGAACCGGAGAAAATACTTATCTATATTATATAGATAAAAAATCTATCTACATATTGGTAGATATTTTTCACTTATCTATTTAAGTAGATGCGGATGTAGAAGTTGGAGAACTTTTTAATGCCGCTACTCGGATTCGAACCGAGATGCTCTGGCACTGCTTCCTAAGAGCAGCGTGTCTACCTGTTTCACCATAGCGGCTTTTTATGGAGATATATATATAAGTGTGAAAATATTCTATATCAGTTTGGGATGGCACGTCAACGTCTGGTTGCGGAAAATATGAAAGTATGCCGACAAGTTACTATCGAAATGGCAGGAGAGATAAAGGTTTTCTTGTTCTTCTAATAAATTACCTTAACAAATAGAGTACCAATTTAACAAATAGATAGTCAATGAAATTGAAAGAGTGCTAGCGCTAGCATGTAATGCGATACATACATACATATATATATATATATATATGTGTACATATATGACGGAATATGGCGCAGTTTGGTAGCGCGCCATCTTGGGGTGATGGAGGTCACAGGTTCGAATCCTGCTATTCCGAATGGAGATGGAGTCACTTAGGTGTGTGAAGAGGCAATAATATAGGTTTGTTGTTTTTCCAGGCAAGCAATTGACGTGCTGAAATGCATCTAGATTTAGATGGAAAACCTTTTGCTCTCCCGAGATCTGTGGGAGAAACTCCAGGAGAAAAGAAAAAGCAAAAGGGAGGTTTTTTTGACTTATTTCATCTTTCGGAGTCATTTGTTTTCTCCCCGCCCATACTTAAAGGAAAAGTATAGTCCCCTATCTTTTTTTTGTTGCCCCGACTTTCATATGTCCTCATCTACCGGAATGAAGTAGCAGCTGCCAACTAGTTAGCCATTAACTTCTGGAATATCAAACCTATTTCACGTTTCAACTCGTTGTCTATTGAGTTTGATATTCATTAATCAAACTTACTTATGTCATAGACGTAATTGAATAAATCGTTACCGGTGAGTGTCAAAACCGTCAGACAGAATACCTCAAATTTTTAATGAGGTATTCCAGATTATAAAGTCGGTTTTTTTGTTACTTAATGCACCAGTACCAACTTGTATCATATTTTCTTTTCCGCGTCTCGGAGTTTTTCATACAATCACTTACTTCAAGTATCTACCTACCCATATATCTACCTATCCATATAGATAGATAGGTGATACGTTTTTGGAGGTGACAGATAAGAAGTACTCTTCGTTTTTTTAGGAATCTTTTTTCCCCGCCATTTTTTCTGTTACGTAGTAAAAACTTCTCGAACGACCGGTTAAAACGGATTGGGCCAGGGAAAAGGCTCTCGACGCCACTCCTACGGATCTAGTTTTCCATACGTGATTACGAATCTTCTTCTTCGATCCAGAAGTTCGTTTTTTAGGAACTGCCATATATCTAGTATTTCTTTACAACTCACTTAGAACTATGTTGATACGTACCAATAGAATGGATATAATAAAGAGAACTAAATAAAAATCAGCACGGGCAAAGATAAATAAAAAACCAATGAAGTTCTATGCTGTTGCATCAATTTTGTAAGTATCTATTGACTCGATATAAAAAACTAGTTAAGATTTGTTTAGGTCTTTGCCGCCGAAGTGGATGGAATCAACAACAAATCGGATCATATTTTCTCTATATCCAAGAGTTCGTCATGTTTTCTTCTTAGAGTGAATCTTCTGTATCACCAGTTTTTTTTCGAAGCAACCGTGTAAGATTCTGCCTCTGACAACTGCATCATCCAACCACGGATAGCCAAAATCGATGCTAGATCCGTGACGAATAAGTAAGACCCGATTTATCGATATTTTTGTATTGGACGTCAACACGGGTCGAACTGGGGCGAAGTGCCGAGCATCGTGAAATCTTCCCTGCTCTACTCGGAGTTGTTTGCCGCCGATGTCAATTACTGCATATTTATTCATCCCAATTTTCCCTTTCTATCTCTCCATTTCTTTTTTTAATACCGAAAAACAATGAGGGGGTGATTTGCAAACCCATTCAGAATTGAATTGTCTGACTTGAATAAGTATCTTGGGCGTCTTTAAATATTGTCAAGCTTTTCACGTTTTGTTGTAACATGAAACTAAAAAAGTGTACAGATGAAGTTTTTTGTCTAATTAAACACTAATTGTATCACTTGCATATATTCTATCTCATACTGTTCCCACATTTCCATTTTCGACTCCCAATCAGAAGAAGTTGAAAACAACAACAAATTTAATTTGGATTTGATACGCCCGTGGAACTCTCAAATAAATATGCTTGTTTCATTCCCCCGTGTCCGTTGGTAGCTTCTCGTTTGACCGGATCTCTATCGTTTCTTTTTCCAAAAGCTACAAGAAGCTTACGTCGCCTGTGCGCAGCTTTCAATACTTTTTCGTCAACTACCGCTACGTCTGTATCCTCCGCCCCATTTCGGCAGCAAGCTGCGACTCACTCCATCCAGCAGTATTTGTGGGCTCGGATTCCAAAAAGTGATTTTCGTCTGAAAATAGGTTTTCTGATTGATCCGCTTACTCTTGCCATGTCAATATTAGTTACTACCGCAGGTATTTTGGTGATGGTTTACAGCGATAGTTACATGTGTCACGACTAAGGATACGCACGATTTCATGCCTACCTAAGTTTGTTTACCGCGTCAATGTTGGGGTTAGTTTTTAGCCCCAATCTAATACAGATTTACGTATCTTGGGAATTAGTTGGAATGTGTTCCTACTTGTTGATAGGTTTTTGGTTTGCGAGATCGAGTGCCGCAAATGCTTGCCAAAAAGCTTTTGTGACCAACCGCATAGGAGATTTCGGGTTGCTGCTGGGTGTATCAGGCGTCTACTGGATAACTGGTAGTTTCGAGATCTTTGAATTGTGTGACTGATTTTCTGAATTGAGTAGCAGCGGCGTCATCAATCCGATCCTTGCTAATACAATTGCCCCTCCACTTTCTCTGGGTCCGGTTGCCAAGTCCGCCCAATTTCCACTTCACGTATGGTTGCCAGACGCCATGGAGGGACCTACGCCCATATCGGCTCTCACCCACGCAGCTACTATGGTGGCCGCCGGAATTTTCTTCACAGTTCGAATTTTCAGCCTCATTTCGGTATTGCCTCTAACGATGCATACTACTTCTTGGGTAGGCGGAGTAACAACCTTGTTGGGCGCCACGCTGGCTCTTGCCCAGAAAGATCTAAAAAAGGGTTTGGCTTACTCCACCATGTCTCAGTTAGGATATATGGTATCAGCTTCGGGTATCGGTGCTTCTCGACCGGCTTTGTTTCACCTCATTACACATGCCTATTCAAAAGCTTTGTTACTTTTGGGCTCTGGTTCGGTTATCCATTCCATGGAGAAAGTGGTCGGATACTCCCCCGCTAGAAGTCAAAATATGTTTTTCATGGGTGGCTTACGAAAACACATGCCAATTACTGGAACTACCTTTCCCTCGGGCACTCTTTCTTCGTGTGGCATACCCCCATCATCCTGCTTCCGGTCTAAGGATCAAATTATTGCAGAAAGTTGGTTGCGCTCCCCTTATCTCGGATTAACCACTTCTATTACAGCAGGGCCTACCGCGTCTCACACGTCTCGTATCTACCTTCTCACTTTCGAGGGAAATTTCCGTGCCAATCAAATGAATTACGTCGGTTTCGATACTTCCTCCCCATCCAAGAATATTATTACCTCATGGGGTGGGGCTCGACCGGAATCACTTGCCATACAAGCAAGTAGCAATGTCATATCTGCAACAGATATGGAGCGAAGTGGGGTTGCAGAAACGGGAAACCTCGTCACCCCGCCTCCTCCCGAAGGGGGCCCAATTCGTGAAAAAGCGATTCAAAACTATTCCGAGCGAAACTTGCTACACCCCCAGGAGTCAAATTTTTGTATGGTATTGCCTCTGATTGTCTCGGTGATACCCACTGCATTTGCTGGGTTGGCAGGAGTTGACCCAATCCAAAAGGGAACTGGTCTGGACCTTTTGTTTGATTGGCTGATTTCTATTCCCTCCTTTCCCGAAGCTAATACACATCTCGAAAATTTGACAGAGATATTAACGAGCTCAACCCCTTCACTCAGTTTATCTTCTATTGGATTATTAACTTCCTTCAAGATTTACGGACAAACTAACGAACTTGTTGATACGAAATTTCCGGAAAAATTCAAATTAATAGATAAAAATTTATTAAATACTTATGTATCTCTTATCAGAGACTGGTCCATAAATCGAGGTTATATCGATTATTACTATGATACCTACTTCGTCGGAGGTGTAAACTTCACCAGCAAGTTGGTTTTGTATTTCGATCAATGGGTAGTCGATGGGTTTATCAACGGAACTGGTGTATCAAGTCTCTTTGGTGGAGAGGGTATACGACGCGGAAAAAATGGCAGAATATCTCATTACCCACTCGGATTAGTAATTGGAACTGTTTTGCCGGTGGCGGTTGTTGATTTCCCAATCCCGCCCTTGCCGTAAACTGCTACTTTCGTTTCACGAAGCTCCAATTCGTGTTCATTTCTCCCGACTATTGTTCATCTTCCCCATCCCCATCTCTCCCCCTTCTGCTCCTTCCATTCCCCAAAGATATTACTTCCTTCTATGAGGTAGAAGAATCCTGCGGCTATTCTACTATGCTTCTTGGAGGGGGGGGAATAGAAAGTACTAATTGGTGATTAATCGATACAGATCGTGGGGGGCTTGTGGGGTTGATCTCGACCTCGATCGATTGCCCCCCCCCCCTCTCCCATGATTCGGGGACCCTTCCATTCAAATGGGATTGCTATCGCCGCCGCCTCCTCCTATAATGGGAGTTAGAGTGTACGCGAAGTTTACTTCACGAAATGTCGGAGAAAGCTTAACGTATTACAGATTTAGAAGCGGTTCGAAGAACAAAGGTCTTCGGATGTGTATGGGACTGAATCCCCTACCACTTTCCTCGGTAGCTCAGCGGTAGAGCGGTCGGCTGTTAACCGATTGGTCGTAGGTTCGAATCCTACCCGGGGAGATTCGTTCGAATCTACGTCAGTAATTCCTAGTAATTGGATAGTTGTGTTTCCCACATATGCCAAATCAAGTTGCGTTGGACCATGACCCACCAACCTGTGAATGATTCACTATCGTGCTTATTTCCAGCTCCAACAATTGAGGGGAAAAAAATTTGTGCGTCCTTACCCCCCTCCCCGCCCCCTTGAATACCCCAAGGCAAGGACCCTGGCTATTCAGAGGTCGTTTTTGGGGACCCCCACTTCAATTCCGGCGTATTGAGCGATTGGAATGAGCGAATCAATCAGTCATCTGGGGAGGGGAGTAAATCCACAATTTTCTGAGATAAAGGATATAATCTAAGCATGATGTTAAAAAGCTGTTTCGCAAAATCCCTACGGAATAAGCTATTGCTCCCTCCCAATCTTCTTTCTAAGCAGAAAGACTCATAAAAGACTCATATAAGAAATGGTCTTCAGTTCCTTAACCATTTGAGATGTTGCGAAAAAATGATTTGTATCAGTAAAAGGAAAATATAGACCTTCCTTTTACTGACTTGGCTTCTAATTATATTGCTAGAGATCTAGACAGAATGAGGGGTATCTAAGATTTGTTCTATGAACTTTCATGAAAAAATTGTTTCGTCGCTCGATCCAGTGACGCCCCACCAAACCAGAACGGATTGAATAGATATTAATAAATTTCAAGCAACATGTTATAGATAAGAAAATCCTGAAATGGGCAACGGTTTCGCCTCATCCATTTGTTTCTGTGAACCAGAAGCCTAAACCGAATAAATCGCTCTGGGAAATCTTCTGCCACCACGTAGGAATCAAAGCGAGCGGGACTAAATATCTGCGGATATTGCAGATGTATATTCATAGAGGAAGTTTCTTTGACGTATTCGGAATCTCGCTCCTCTTCATCCAAGGGGAGATTATTCCACCGCTTAATAGATGAGTCAGGTTTCAATTTCGGATTATCTTCACGATAGAGAAAGAAATTTTTAATTTTTTTATTTGACATTTTATTAAGGTGCTGCCTTCTCATGCCGTAAATGGCGTAAAGCCTCCGCGCCAGTTCTTTCGTCGGCAACAAGCTGCGACGCGAGGAAGGAATGTTAGGATCTGGCTGGAACAGAAGCATGGGGTCCCAGATGAAGCGCCCCCCGAAGAGTCGAGTCGTTTCATCGAATCGATTACAGTGTGTTTCATATTCATTAGATGAGTCGCCGGATATTGCCAATTCGAGAAATTGCTCACGTAGCAACATATTATCCAACCGGTTTTCCAATCTTTTAATAGATTTATCTGTCACATTAGTCGCAGATTTTTCAAAACTGAATAGATATCCGCTTTTCTCACACCATTGACTTCTGTCACCCTTAATATTATTGAATTCGAAATCTTGTTGGGGTATATAATTCTGATTTTGGTAGAGGAGAATTAAATTATACAAATGATTGGGTTCAGATAATACCCTCATCAATTCATAAGCCCCGCTTCGCAGGAAACGGAGACGCCAAGCCTTATGGGACCAAGTGATCTCACGCGACACTTCCGTCGGACTTGAGTTTATTAGTTCGGGTGACTGTTGCAGTTCGAAGTCGGTTAGACTGCTAAATCCCCCCCTTCTCATAAATTTAGAAGAACGACTTGTAGAGGTTACACCTGAACAATACTTGGGTTTAGCGATAGGAACGGAAAAGGAAAGACTATTACCGTGTCGATTTTCGTCTCTACAAATTTCTGAACGTGAAAAATTAGTCGAGAGGTTTTCTAGTACACCACAAGCTAGGTTCAAGTCATTCTCTACGAGTTTGTCGATAACAATGAAATTTTCTTTCTTTCTCATATCCATTTGGAGCGAATCGCGAGCTACTAATCCAGCTAGTATCCCTAGGATATGCGAAAATAGAGTGAATTCATTAAATGTTGACTTGGTTATTGGAGGTTCCACATACCAGTTAGACAAATAATAGAATCGCGTCTTTAACGCGTTACGACCAATATACGTATTTGTGAGATAAGTATCTATCAAACTATTCTTTGAAGTAGCTTCCGCTATCTCGTGAGAAAAGATTTCCCATTCAGAACCGGATTCTATCCCATTGCCCATATCACTAGCAGTCGAATGTTGTCTATGCAAAGCTAATTCAATTGCGTCGCTGCATATAATCTCACTTCTTCTGGAAGTACCTATTAATAACGCCTCACTAGCAAGAAGGAATAAATCTCGTTTACTATAACCCGTAGTTCCGGACCCGGTACCTTCAATAGGGGGAAGAGGCGGATTAGCCTCCATTTCACAACCTTTGATACGTAATAGAATTGGTAATTCTTTGTGACGTTGATACCCGTTGGATTTTCGAAAATTTATTAATTAGTTTAACCGGTTCGGAGCTATTGGAGCTGGATCTATCCTCGCAGGTACGTGAGTCGTAGCGATAACAACATTCCTGCGGATGTTGGAATTGCTGCGCCTGTCACCAATACTTTTCAATATTTGGCAAAGTAAGAATTTGGGATCAGCTTCTAGCTTATGATACGAACGATGAATATTCAATTCATGAATATCTTGAATCCATAGTGTACAAGGAGACATCTCTTTCGCCATTTCAAAAACGAAATTTAATCGGTGTACGCTTTCTTTCGAGATGAAATTTCCACGTGCATTATTAAAAAAGGATCGGTTGTATATCAGCTTCTTCAGTGGTAGTTTCACCACTGGAAAGTAGGAATCGAATGCTACATCTCTAATAATGGAAGATCGGCCAGTTTCTATGGGTCCTACTAGCAAAATTCCTTTAGATGGTAATAATCCCGATTGGAGTGAGATAGGTATGTCATGACATGGCATATTTAGTAGACTGCCTCTTCGTCCCGTTGCTGCTGAAAATAGAATATTTCTCTCGAGGGCGGAAAAAGCCCACTTCTCCGCAGGATCCAACTTACGGATCTTGTGACTCAATAGATCATTTTGCCAGAATTGAAGTAAGTATGCCAAAACATTAGATCTTTCTTGTGGATAAGGTTCATGAAAAATCTCGTCGCTCAATAAATCATAGTTGGAATTCAATTTCGACACATACCTATGAAGAATTTTATTCGTCACTAAATGTTGAGTCAGTAGTTCTTTCTTACTATCTAGGATATCGGAGCTTTCTTTATGAAACATCCATGAATCGAGTTCATTTTTCACAAAGGAGAAAAAGATTATATTATTTATATAATTCAGGAATCTATTCAAAGAATAGATTAGTAGATCTCTCGTTGACATTTAGCTTGTCGAAGGGGAATACATTACCTCTTTCAAATAGGATCCACGCGTTGGGTCTGTTAGATATTCAATAGTATTGAAACGTTTCCATGAATGAAAGGAATTGAAACCCGAAACGGCAGACAAAGGGTGTTTGAATAATGCAAGAACAATTAATACTGAGAGAATGAAGTAATAGAAGATAGACCTATTGGAAAATTGAGATACTGACCATCCTCCCGAATGTAAAATCTCCGCTTCATCAGGAATTTCTTCGAAAATAAGAAGACCTATCTCGGATACTATAGTATTGATAGAATCGTTGTCAAATCTCAATCCTAGGCTTTGCAGTCTTTGGATTAAATAGGCTTTCGCGCCATCTACTACATCCTCAGCAATTACTTTATAAATTCTAGGGAAATTATGATTTGAGTCATAACTTATTTTAAGTACTATTTCTGGATATGTTTCTCTAATCGGATCGTAGAAGTATCTCCACCAGGTGGGGGTAAAAAACCAAGGTATATAATCTCTAAATAAGCTCCATTTTTCACCGATATTGTCTTTCCAAAAGATCCAAGAGATCTTATATCTGTTCAAATCTTTTAATAATTCATTGAAATTGATAAAGTGGGATGGACGAATAGCCTCTCTCCGGATAGATTGATCCGCGTAGTCCGTATCTTCGCGCGCAACCTCCTTTCCAATCGATTCTGCTAGAGATCTCGATGTTACATCGTTGCATAATGGGAGTCTTAGCGACCAGTAAGATGTTTCCATTTCTTCCGGTTCCCAGAAATACCTAATAGACAAATTCTTCTGATAGACCCGATCCAATACCAGATTCTTGGGACGAGATTGGGGTCGCTGATCCGACGATGAATCGGAGTTTATCGACGTCTTCCCCAAATAAACTCCAGCGCTACTGCACGAATATAGAAATGACTCTGTCGTTTCACGAGGAGATGAGTTCAAACTCGCCAGTAACCTCTTTAGATCCGAAACAGAATTGGAAAGTCCATCTGAATGAGTTACTAATGCTGTGGATTCATGCAGATTAGACAAAATAAATTGAATTGGTGTGGGTACGTGGCCAGCAACCTCCCCTGCTGTCTGTCTCGATAAATTGGATGACAACGAATCCGACAGTTGGGGATGAGTAATTGAGATGATACTAGATGAGATGGTTTCATCTTCGGAGCCCGCATATTCATCTTCGGAGCCCGCATAGAAGTTTTCTAGGACGTTGAGATAACTACTGTTGCATCTCCCAATAAAAAAATCCCTTTTGATTCTCGGAATGAAGTTGCTTCCAGCACAGTTCCGTATAGGTGAGTCGTCTAGAAAGTTTAGTTTATTAACCTGATCGGAAATGTATCTCGAAATATTTCCACCAATATCTTTAGTTGAACCTCCCCCACGGTTTAAATCATGCAGAAACGGATTCCAAAATTGCCTCCCCGTAATGGAAAGAGCATCGTTTGAAAATCCTGCTCGGATGGATTCGATGCGGGGCAACCCGAGAGAAGTAGGATTCACTGCAGGTTCCAGCTCGGTCGAAGAGCCTACCGATTTCTTACTGATTAACAGTTTGGATTCAATGAATAAACTCTTTTTTCTCTCAAGAATTGTTTTGAGGAAAAGTATCTGTTCGTCAATGTAACCATCGAATAAACTTGATAGAAGATCAAGCTTCATGAGATCTATCTTGTTCAATTTCTCGAGATCTATATCGTTCAATTTTTCGATGCAATAATCAATGGTATATATCAAAGCTTTCTGGCGAGTAACCTCAGCAGCAATCATTTTGTAAAGAAAAAAAGCATTAAGAAATCGATGAAAATCTTTTTCGTTCTGTTGATTGTTACTACCGAGACTGACACCAATATTACTCAGTAATTCGTTTCCTATTATTGATACACGGCAAATTGATTCCCCCAAGTCACACTTTAAGACTTCCCCGACGGGGAAAAAAGACGAATCCCCGGTCGTATCGAGCCATCTATGCACATTTGACTGAACATTTCTATACTCATCAATTTGAAAGGTAATATATTCGTTCAATAGGCGCTCTACGTTATCTTTCCATTTCAATACTATTTATTCAGTTGCAATTCCTGTTACACCGGTGTACTCCCCGCCCCCCGTCCAGCCATCCAACCGATATTTGATTTGGAAGAAATATTCAGCAAATAATGCGCAGAAATAGTCATGGAAAAGAAATATGTATGTTGAGTAGAGAGGTATGATTCTATTTCGTCCATACAATCTAACTAAAGAATATATTGAATGTATGTTACCTTTTTCTTTCAATTAGTTTAAAAAAGTAGTATTTTCACTTCGATTACTTATTTTTCTAGGTATACCTAAAAATATTTGAAAATAGTTTGGAAGAATCTCATCGAGGTTGAGGTGTCTGCTACTTGCTAGCCCAAGTTTTTTGCCAGATATTTGAGTAAGCGGCATGTCACCCTTCGTTTCCAATGGAAATCCTTTCCCAGATTTGACGCTACTACTGACGTCAATAACTACTGCCCCACCAAAAATAAGATTCGATTTCTCAATTATCGAGAGAAATTCGGTGAGTCGATTTGTTAATCCATTTTTCATTTGTGAATAAGTGTGTAGAATGGGAAATTCTTCCCCATTTTTGTCACAATCTAATCCGGATATACAGCCACGAAACGACGTCGTCTTTTCACAAGACGTAAATGAAGACAAGTTGGAAAAGGCTTCTCGCTCGAAATAAAATCCCGATCCATCCCCCCGGTGATCTGCTGAATTTCCGGATTCAAGTAACGCCTTGTCGTAGGAGTTTAATACTACGGGACTTAATGAGTCGCTTCTCAATTGTGTTGCTTGTAACCGACCCAGATCTCGCTTGTTATGATTTTCCCAAAAGAATAACGAATCGAAATCACTTTGGTTGTTTCTAGAAACTACCAAATAGTTATAGAATTTGAAAAACCTACTTGAATCTTGTAAACACCTATCCCTACAAAATGCTTGAATCCTTTCAGTCTCATCCTTGGATATATCTCCGGCAAGGAGTGACTCCCTCACCATGCATGCCTTCCACCTACCGGAAACCAGAGGAATCATCGCATCATAACGAACTTGCTTCTCCTTCTTCGTTGAACCTGCAGAAATATCTTCGTTCAAACCTAAGTCGCGGGAAACAGGTATTCCCCTCTTTCCATTCCTTCCAACAGATAAAGATCTTTCGAATCGGGGGAAGCAGTCGCAGGAGAAGTCACCAGAATTTTCTGCTTGTTTTGTTACTACTCCGTCACCCCCATCAATGACTCCCGCTAATACAAAACTTCCTCCGATCGACCTTTTGTCACTCAAGCAATGCATAGAAATTGGTATTGCTAGCAGCATTAGCATCTCCAGGGTGATGCCACTATCTCTTTTTAGTGAATCACGCAGATTGCGTAAAAATAGTGAACTCAGAAATCACAAGTCAGATAATCTGATAAAAGGTTGATAATTGGAAGATGGACTAATTAGAAATTCTTTGAGATGTTGGTTTTTCAATGATTCGAAGAAGTGGTCTAATAGACCGACTTCCACTAACTCTGAAATTTTAGATGAAAAATCTGGACTTCCTACTCTTTCTTTTGCCACCTTTTTCACCTTATCTTCTTTTTTCATATTAATTCTATGCGGTAGAGACTATCTATTTCCCACATTTATTATACCAATAATTTCGAAAATTTCAAGATAGAATGGAATAAATATTTCAAACGAGTCTAGTGATTTCTGTGAATAGTCGTATCCAAAACTGAAATTAGATCGGGAATTCTAAATTGTTATTGTCGAGGAGACCCACACATATCCCATCCACCTTAACCATTTCCCCCTGTTCCAAGCAGAGCGATGGGATCGAATTACCCAATTGGATGGGCATGGGCGAACGACGGGGATTGAACCCGCGCGTGATGGATCCACAATCCATTGCCTTGATCCACTTGGCTACGTCCGCCCCCTCTGCTGATTTAGTTGGCCCCCCCCCCCGGACGTGAACGAGATCTATCCGTTAAGCAAGCTAGATAGGTTCTTCGGTTGATACACATACATATTAACTTTACGTATATAACAAGACAATAGAAAATCTTTGAAATGAGGAACGCAATCTCAATTTTTTTTATCCGAGAAGATGAAATTGGGTTGGGGGATTGCAAGCATTCCGCAAATCGGAGTAGGAAACTTCGTAATCTATTAAATCGCGGAAGGATATTCCAAATAGTTTTCAGAATTCAAGGTTGGAAACTGATAATCGTGAAATTGTGACAAGCTGTTATCGTCCTTTCCATTCGTTCTACCGCACGAACCTTCACCTCATTGGACACCAAACCTCCTCCTCTGGAGTTAAGAGATTTGGTATCCAGTTGTGCTACATAACCAGACGGATATTATCCGTTTATAGAAGGAGCTTCAACAGAAGCCAAGTCTAGAGGGAAGTTATGAGCGTTACGTTCATGCATGACTTCCATACCTAGGTTAGCACGGTTTATGATATCAGCCCAGGTATTTATGACACGACCTTGGCTGTCAACCACGGATTGGTTGAAGTTAAAACCATTCAAGTTGAATGCCATAGTGCTAATGCCTAAAGCGGTGAACCAGATACCTACTACGGGCCAAGCAGCTAAAAAGAAGTGTAGAGAACGAGAATTGTTGAAGCTAGCATATTGGAAGATCAAACGACCGAAGTAGCCGTGAGCAGCTACGATGTTGTAGGTTTCTTCTTCTTGACCGAACTTATAACCTGCATTAGCAGACTCATTCTCAGTTGTTTCTCTGATCAAACTAGAAGTTACCAAAGAACCATGCATAGCACTGAATAGAGAGCCGCCGAATACGCCAGCTACACCCAACATGTGGAAGGGATGCATAAGGATATTGTGCTCAGCCTGGAAGACGATCATGAAGTTGAAAGTACCAGAAATGCCTAGAGGCATACCGTCCGAGAAACTTCCTTGACCAATTGGGTAGATCAGGAAGACTGCGGCAGCAGCTGCGACAGGAGCCGAGTACGCAACAGCGATCCAAGGACGCATACCTAAACGGAAGCTTAGTTCCCATTCGCGACCCATGTAGCAAGCTACACCAAGTAGGAAGTGAAGAACGATAAGTTCGTAAGGACCACCATTGTAAAGCCATTCATCAACGGAAGCTGCTTCCCAGATCGGGTAGAAATGTAACCCAATAGCTGCAGAAGTAGGGATGATAGCACCAGAGATAATGTTGTTACCGTATAACAAAGAACCAGAAACGGGTTCGCGAATACCATCAATATCTACAGGAGGAGCTGCGACGAAAGCAATGATGAATACAGAGGTTGCGGTTAGTAAGGTGGGAATCATTAAGACACCGAACCATCCGATGTAAAGACGGTTTTCGGTGCTGGTGATCCAGTCGCAGAAGCGACCCCATAAGCTTGCGCTTTCGCGTCGTTCTAAAGTTGCGGTCATGGTAATTTTTGGTTTTCAAAAAATAATTGGTGATTCCCCAGGCTAGTAAGCTTGTTAATTTGTAATATATCACAAAAACCTATCTGTGTCAACCGAAATTAATTGAGTCCCCAGAATTCTCGGATATGGGGGCTTCTTATTGATATCTCAAACAATTTTTAGCCATTGTTTTACAACAAGGCTTTCCTTTTTCAAAAAAGAATTAAATTTTTACTCTATGCGGTATGCGGTGCGGGCCTCAATCAATTTCAGTCTCTGAAAAACTGGTCACGCGTCAAGCCTTTTTGCGAGGCACTCCGCAACTCCGCATTGGCCCCCCCCCGCTATCCCATTAGGTTAGGGGGAGTCTAATAATTAACAACCTAAGAAAAAGTAGTTGCCGATCCCCACTTGTGGCTTAGACACCCGCTATTCGCCGTTGACTCCTCACTCAACCATTTCTTCATAGTGTTTTTTGATTCCCCGGTAGTTTGTGCCCCGGTTCCAATCCACAACGGAAAGATTGTGGATTGGAACGAATCCGAAACTAGCGGAAATGAGCGAAAGCTTTGTTAGCTTCCGCAACTTTATGAGTCTCCTCTTTCTTCCGTATCGCACTACCGGAATTCCTGGCGGCATCCATTGATTCATCACTCGATCTTAAAGCCATACTTCGACCTGAGCGTTTTCGACACGCAATTAATGACCACCGGATAGCCAAAGCTTTTCCCTCTGCCGGTACTACTTCAACGGGAACTCGATAAGTTGATCCACCTACACGTTTGGTTTCTGTCACTACATCGGGAGTTACCCCGCGCACCGCCTGTCGCAGAACAGACAGTGGGTTCCTATTTGTCTTTTACCTAATCCGCTTCATAGCCTGATAAAAAATCTGATAAGCCAGTGATTTCTTGCCATTTTTCAGGATACGATCAACTAGCATATTTACTAATCGATTACGATAAATTGGATCTGATTCGATATTTTTCTTTCTGTTCACTACACTGCTCCGATGTAACACGAGTTTACAAATATAAATATGTCAGATTTCAATCAATTCTTTTATTTCAATGGTATCTCAAGCTACTATTTTGGCTTCTTCACTCCATATTGTAGGGTGGATCCACCGATTAGTCGAGGATCTCCCTCCAAACTGCACGTGCGACTTTCGTCGAATACAGCTTTCCACATGATTGAATAGAAACTATTCAAATGATTTTGAACCATTTATTTTTTAGGATGCAAATCATATTTACTCATCGCACATTGAGTATCCGTTTTCTCCTATTCCACGGGTAAAAGAAGTCGAAGTCTAGATATAAAAGAAGAAAATCTTGCAATTCAGTTATCTCACTAGGAATGTCCGTAGGTTTATCAATCCAATCAGTAGGTGTGCATAAAGCCTTCACCGAATCTCCGTAGTCGTAATCTGAACCTGTTCCAAGAGGAAAAGAGGTCCTAAGATTTTCTAGGTGAGAGTCCAGGTAAAACTCAACTTACTGGAATAGAACACCTTAGACACCAAGTTGTTTCATACAAATAGATAGATAATAATTAATCTCTATCAATCTCTGTAGTAGCAGGCTTCAGTCCCCTGGCAATGCTGGGTCGGCTACACATTTAACATATCAGAACAACTGATACGGAATCGTTGCGATGATACAAGTTGTGACAATGTTCTGCAACGCACTAGGACGCCCTTTTTTACGATCCTTCACCCCTACAGCATCTAAGGTTCCTCTAACAATGTGATACCTAACACCGGGTAGGTCTTTGACCCTTCCGCCTCTCACGGGGACCACCGAATGTTCCTGCAAATTATGGCCAATACCTGGTATGTAAGCCGTTACCTCAAACTTGGAGGTTAATCGAACTCTCGCGACTTTACGCAGGGCAGAGTTGGGTTTTTTTGGTGTAGTCGTGGAATG